CGTATCCCCCCTTTTCTTTTCGTAGGATTTTGCTTACTATACCTGATGCTGTAGCATTATAAACTGTATTGTTACTTTTGCTCCCGTCAGGATAAATCTGGCCCCTTCCCCTGTTTCCACCTACGTATATAGGATATTTTAAGAAGTGAATGTCTTTCTTAGTAGCGGGGTCCGGGGAAAGAATAGGAAAGGTGATTTCACTATATTTCTTACCAGGAACAGGGCCTATGACAAGAATATTTTTTTGATTGGGGCGATAGCTCTGAAAAGACAGATTACCCATCTTTTCTTTTATCTCGGGGGAAATACGATCGGGAGGGGCTAATTCAAAACCCTCTGGTAAAATAAGAACAGCCCCCACATTCAAAGCCCCTTTTTTACCATTAGCAAGAACTTGTTTCAGTTGCGTATCATAAGGAATTCGAACAACTGCTTCAAATACAGTATCGGGAAGTACCGCTTGCGGAACCTCAATATCCACTGGTTTATTAGCTAAATGGCAATTGGCGCATACAATACGCCCAGTCGCTTCTCGTGGATTTTCATAACCCTGCTGTGCAAAAATGGGATATGCATTTGAAATGGATGTACGAGTTATTATATATATCATGAGCGATACGGAAATAGATCGAGTAATCTGTTCCTTTATCCAAGAAAAAGTATTTCTAGTTTGCATGGTCCAATCATTGATCCCGAAAATTTCTACAATAAATTGGGGTAGGTCACTAATGGAGTTTCCTATCCACGATTCTGTTATTTACTGGAATAATTTGACTCGATTAATATATAGGAATATAGGATGAATCTCCGGGATGGGTAGAAATAGAAAGCGATTTTCAATGTTTTGCTTATGTACAACTGCAAAGTAAGAAACATTATAATTGGATTAGGTAGATCATTTTTCAGTCATTCATTGAATGATAAATCACTACAAGTGACGGAGATACGCGATTTAAATAACGGAAAATCCAATATTTTAAAATTGTATCTAGAATGACTGGAAAAGTGGAAACAAGGCCAGATATAATTTGATCATTATGAACAAATCCAAAATCCTTGTAGACAAAGCCAATCATCAATTCCCAACCATGGGGCGAATGAAATCCGATACATAAATCAGTTAATAAAAGAAGAGAAAAGGCTTTTATTGTATCACTTAAGTTATATAGGAATTCCTGAGCCCAAGAGTTAAGAATAACAAGTTCTTTATTACCCAAAATAGAATAACCACTTAGAATAATGAAACAGATTATATTTGTCGAGAAGTGCAAAATCGTATGAATACGACCCTCGTTGTGTATCTTGATTAATTGGATTGTTTCTTTGTGAATTCCTATACGAAGGTTTTGTAGATGTGTCTCCGAGTATTCCTTGATCATTTCCTCTAAGAAGAGGAGTTCCTCTAATTCTATGAATTTTTCTAGAATACTCTTTTCTTCAATATCATTCAAAAAAGTTTCGGATTGCCTAGTATTCCACCAATTAGTAACCCACGATTCCAGACTTTTTTGAAATAAGAGAGAAATCCACCAGGGCAAAAATACTATAGATGCAAGATATAAAAGAGGAGTGAATGCTTTCTTTTTTGCCATTTTTTCATCTGTGAATTGTTAATGAACCCATCTCATTCGTCAACTCTATGTAATCTAATATTTCTCTCACGCATCAGTTCTATTACAAGTTATCGAACCTATGAATCTATTCACTATTTTTTATTTGTGATTTCGTGGTTAGGCCTTGAATCTATAAAAAAATACAGAAATAGACGAAAAATTCGAATGAATTGAATAAATAATCAAAAAATCTTGTTTCCCTATAGTCAAATTCGAAGCACATATCTCCTTTCGATGAATGCCCCGAAAATTTAAATAATGAATATGAATATTATTCAGATTTTGAGACGAAAGAACTCCTTTTCTATCATTATATAAAAATCTCTAATATTTCGAAAAAATTTAACTGACTATGAGTAGTCAGGGATAGAATAATTGAGGGAATTTTCTGAAGAATATTGTGAAAAATGAGTGGCAAAAAACGACAGAAATTGGCTAGTTATCATTATAAGAGATCCAATTTTTTGGTCATTAAGGAGCGCAAAAAGAAGCGTCGAAAAAATGACAAGATATGATCTATCTGAATCTAAAGTCTCAATTCCAACAAGTAAAAAGGGGGGGATTTCCTTCTTTCGAAATGGTTGATTATAAGAGATTTCGATTTGTTTATGATTTTTTTATTGAATTGAGTTGTCTATATTTCGATACATATAAAAGATCCCCAAAAGAGTTTTTTTATACTTGTTCCATATATGTCTGCTTTGACTCGAATGAATGTTCTGAAGAAACCTCAATTAAGTTATGTTCTAGAAAAAGAGGATTCTTGCGTTTTTGCCCTCTTGCTGAGACTGAGAAAGCATTCATTTATCGGCTCATTTTTAAAATACTTCAATTGGTACACGCAAGAAATAGGCCAATTCAGCAGCTTTTTGTTCCATTTCCCGTGGAGTAAAATTCTCATCAGTACGAGTCAATGGAATGGCTCCCTGGCCTCTGATATCCATATAAAGGACACGCCGAGCATAAATACCCTCTTTAACTTCTATTCTGACGGATTGAATATCTTTTATAAAAAATCGGAGGAAGACCCGACGATTTTTTCCAGGAAATCCCCAACGAAAGATACACACTATTCCGTCTTTTATATCAAATCGATCATAACCACTACCTACATTCCACGAAATTGTGCACCACAAATAGGAGCTAATAAAAAGACCCGCGATCCCATAAAAAGACATCACAATTCCTTGTGGAAAAAAAACTATTTGCTGAGACGGAAATAAAGATATCAAATTTCTACCAAGATAACTCGAGGTTCCAACCAACAAGAATCCTAATGAACCTAAAAAAAGGATAATAGCCCAGCAGAAATTACTTGTTTTTCGAGCCCCCTTTATAGGTTCTATCCATAGATGTTCTGATCGACAACTCATACTTGATCCCGTTGCTTTTTTTGGAATTGAGAGAATACCCCAAATGAATTTGACTTTAGTCCGTTTGTTTCCGAAGTAACTCGCATCAACTAGCACTAGTTTGATGTGAACCTTTAGGAGTAATTCATTAAATTGGTTAGATCTAAACTAATAACATACCCTTCATATGATCTCACTAAAGATAGCCACATACATATAGATAGACCAACGTTACAGTTCAGCCATCCGCCGATTCGGGTCTATTTGAAAATAGCTAGAACATAGCATTTTCTGGAGACATAAGAATTTTTCGGCGGAAGCCGCTTATACCATATTTTGCTAAATGGATATCTGTGTTATGATACAAACGTCAATTTGAAAAAAAGATGATATTTTGTGCCATCGGCTCTAAACAATCTTGTTTTTTTGAACATGAAGAAATAAAGAAGCCATTGCGATTGCCGGAAATACTAGGCCTACTAAAGGGACCAAAACAGAGGGAAAGTTAAGAGTTGTCATAGAATGGGTACCTCGATTTACTATTTGTACCTGTTATTATTATTTAGATTTTATATTTATTATTTATAATATAAAGATATCTTATTATATATCTTATTATATATAAGGATATCTTACTTATTATAATTTGAGAATTCTAAATTGGAATTATTATTACTTAATATCTATAGATATAAGTATCTATCTAAGTGAGTATATAATGTAGTTTTTTATCTTTCTACATGAAGGATTTGAAAGGATATGGATGAGATATTATTCATTTTTTGCTCTTGTCTTCGAATTTCATTTATTAAGCAAAAAGTTTCTTAAAAATGAATTAGATTCTACTTATTTAGATTATTTATATTGAAGGGTTTGTTAGAATCCCATCCAGCAGGGATTCTTATTCAAAATAGGATTATCGTAAGATATAGAAAGATAAAAAATTCTATATTTTATTTTCTAGATTTTAATTATATATGACGAGAAGAAGATATTTTTTTTTTTTGCCTAATTTTACGAAAATAAGAATTTCATCTTTTATCTTGTTAATAGAGGCTTCTTGATCAATAATCAGGAATATAGAAAGGGGGGGCGGATTTTCGATTTTCTGTGACTTTTGATTCTTTATACAATTAGATCTTATGTCAACAAAGAAAACCCCATTCGTCTAATTTTGACTTGGATTCCGATAAACTAATTACTTGTTTGCTCAAAATAATTGAACTTAATGTTTTAATTTTGATTCAAAGGAAAGAAAGTGTGGAGTTGAAATAACTCACTCAGAACGCTTTTTAAAGGATTACGTGGTACGATTAGATCGAATAAGCCCTTCTGGAATAAATACTCAGCCGCTTGTGAACCGTCGGGTACTGTTTTATTCAATGTTTGTTCAATTACTCTTTTACCCGCAAAGGCAATGTAGGCATTGGGTTCAGCAATAATGATATCCCCCAACATACCAAAACTAGCTGTCACCCCACCGGTAGTAGGAGATGTAAGGACTGGTACATAGAATAACTTTTTATTTGATTGATAATCATATAAAGCAGAAGATATTTTAGCCATTTGCATCAAGCTCAAACTTCCTTCTTGCATGCGTGCCCCTCCGGAAGCACACACTATAATAAGAGGTAGAAATTCTTTAGTAGCGTATTCAATCAAACGGGTAATTTTCTCCCCGACTACGGATCCCATACTACCCCCCATAAACTGAAAATCCATAACCGCAATTGCTACGTTAATACCGTCTAGTTGCCCTATGCCTGTTTGAACAGCATCGGTTAATCCCGTCTTTCTTTGATAAGAATCGATACGATTTTTATAAGGCTCCTCCTCCGAATGAAATTCAATGGGATCCATAGAGACCATGTCTTCATCCATAGGCTCCCAAGTACCCGGATCGATCGAAAGTTCGATTCTATCTGAACTACTCATTTTCAAATGATATCCACATTGTTCACAAAGATTCATTTTTGATTTAAAAAATTTCTTATAATTTAATCCATAACAATTTTCGCATTGAATCCACAAATGC